CCGCGCATGGTGGATTCACAATCCACTGCCTTGATCCACTTGGCTACATCCGCCCCTTATCCAGCTAAAGGATTTTCTCTTTTTTCCATTCATCATTATTGTATTTATTCTTACCTTCATACTTAGATCGAGATATTCTATTGGACATAGAATGCCAATCTTTAAAATGTAAAAAAAAGGAGTAATCGGCTGTGACACGTTCACTAAAAAAAAATCCTTTTGTAGCTAATCATTTATCGAGAAAAATTGAAAAACTCAACATGAGGGAGGAGAAAGAAATAATAGTAACTTGGTCTCGGGCATCTACCATTATACCCAAAATGATTGGCCATACAATCGCTGTTCATAATGGAAAAGAACATTTACCTATTTATATAACAGATCGTATGGTAGGTCACAAATTGGGAGAATTCGCGCCTACTCTGACTTTCGCGAGACATGCGAGAAACGATAATAAATCTCGTCGTTAATTAATTTGGAAAAAAAGATCATTCATTGGCGGGGGAGAAACCTTATGATAAAGAACTCAAATTCGGGTAGAGAAGTAAAAGTTTTAGCTAAACATATATCTATGTCTGTTTTCAAAGCGCGAAGAGTAATTGATCAGATTCGCGGGCGTTCTTATGAGGAAACACTTATGATACTGGAACTCATGCCTTATCGAGCATCTTATCCCATTTTAAAATTGGTTTATTCTGCAGCAGCAAATGCTAATCATAATATGGGTTTGAACGAAGCTGATTCATTCATTAGTAAAGCCGAAGTCAATGGGGGTCCCTTTGTGAAAAAGTTAAGACCCAGGGCTAGAGGACGTAGTTATCCGATAAAAAGACCCACTTGTCATATAACAATTGTATTAAAAGATAAATCTAAAATTTAGATGAATCTTTAGAAAAAAAATGGATGAAAAGATAATATAATAAAAAAATATGGGACAAAAAATAAATCCACTTGGTTTCAGACTCGGTACAACCCAAAATCATCATTCCTTTTGGTTCGCACAACCAAAAAATTTTTCTGTAGGTCTACAAGAAGATGAGAAAATACGGAATTGTATCAAGAACTATGTACAAAAAAATAAGAGAATATCCCCAGGTTTCGAAGGAATTGGAATTGCACGAATAGAAATTCAAAAAAGAATCGATTTGATCCAGGTCATAATCTATATTGGATTTCCAAATTTATTAATAGAGGGCCGAACGCGAGGGATCGAAGAATTACAGATGAATGTACAAAAAGAGTTTCATTCTGTGAACCGAAGACTCAATATTGCTATCACAAGAATTGAAAGACCTTATGGACACCCTAATATTCTTGCAGAATATATGGCTTCACAATTAAGAAATAGAGTTTCGTTTCGAAAGGCAATGAAAAGAGCTATTGAATTAACTGAACAAACAGATACAAAGGGAATTCAAATACAAATTGCAGGGCGTATCGACGGAAAAGAAATTGCACGTGTCGAATGGATCAGAGAAGGTAGGGTTCCTCTACAAACAATTCGTGCTAAAATTGATCATTGTTCCTATACAATTCGAACTATCCATGGAGTATTAGGCCTAAAAATTTGGATATTTGTGAACGAGGAATAATAGACCTTTTTTTATCTTGACATTCTGTCCAGTGATAGAACAAAAAATTAGAAACTATTTCTGTTTTTTTTCCTTTTTCCGTTAAATCAAACAAAAATAAACAATTCTAATTCTATAAGGTTGAATAAAAAATAGATTAATCTTACTTTTGATATAATTGCTATGCTTAGTGTGTGACTCGTTAGTTTTTTCTTTAGAGTTTAAAGCTGGGCTTCAAAAAAAAAAAAAGACTGACCTCCACTATAAACTTAATAACTATATAAAATAATAAAATAAACGAAAAACTAATAACCAACTTATTGCTTCGTATTGTCGAGATCCCAAGAAACAGTCACTATATGACTGAATGACTGAATCAATCATATAGTTGTAACAACTGAAATTTTCATAAAAAACAAATCTGATTATGGATTTTGAAGAAAAAAAAAAAATAAAGGGATGCGGATAAATGGAAAGGTGATAGAAAGAGAGAACAAAAATATCAATGATAGATGATTCCAATATGTATGGTCTATGAATCACCTCATAAAAGGCAGTGTGATAAAGCATTAATATTGATATATTAATATATATAATAATACAAATAATAAAGTATAATATAAATAATAAAGAGCCCTGGGTTAATAGAAACTGAGGAGATTGACTCGGGAACAAATTTTGTTGGGAGCTCCGTTGCAGAGTTCAGGCCTAACCATTAATAGAGAAGCTATAGGAACGACGAAACCTGTGACTATATAAGATTCAACTATGAAAATATAAATAAAATAGAAAATAAAAATGAATCCTAATGATTCATCGGGCGGGATGGCGGAACGAACCAAGAACAAATTGATTTACTCTGAGAGGTCATGGATTGATCCTACGAATGAAGCAGGAAAGAGTCAATATCCGCCCGCGAAACCCTTATTTATTTTATTTATTTATTGTATTACAATACAATATTGTCTTGACTCGATAAGAGTAAAATAAAAAAAAATAGGGATTCGTTATAAAAAATAAGCATTATCTTTATCTATAAATATACACATCTAGCCATATATGGAGCTTCCTATGTAATAAATGAAATATCAATAAATCCCATTACTTAGTTTAGTGTACTAATTATTAAATGGATGTGTATCCGTATCGAATCTTTTCATTCGCGAGGAGCTGGATGAGAGGAAACTCTCATGTCCGGTTCTGTAGTAGAGGTGGGATTAAGAAAAAACCATCAACTATAACCCTAAAAGAACTAGATTTCGTAAGCACCATAGAGGAAGAATGAAGGGAATATCTTGTCGGGGCAATCATATTTGTTTCGGCAGATACGCTCTTCAGGCACTTGAACCCGCTTGGATCACAGCTAGACAAATAGAAGCAGGGCGAAGAGCAATGACACGATATGCGCGTCGTGGTGGAAAAATATGGGTACGTATATTTCCAGACAAACCTGTTACAATAAGACCCACGGAAACACGTATGGGTTCGGGGAAAGGATCTCCCGAATATTGGGTATCCGTTGTTAAACCAGGCCGAATACTTTATGAAATGGGTGGAGTATCAGAAACTGTAGCCAGAGCAGCTATTGAGATAGCTGCGTGCAAAATGCCTATACGAACTCAATTTATTATTTCAGGATAGGGATATAGAACTAAAGATAAACAAAAGGGGTATTGAGGATGAAAAAACAACCGCGGGTTTATTTATTTCTAGACAAACACTATTTCTTTTTTTCCTCATTCTTTGCATTGAAATAACAGATTCAAATAAAAATGATATGATTCAACCTCAGACCCTTTTGAATGTAGCAGATAACAGCGGAGCTCGAGAATTGATGTGTATTCGAATCATAGGAGCCGGTAATCATCGATATGCTCATATTGGTGACGTTATTGTTGCTGTAATCAAAGAAGCAGTGCCCAATATGCCTCTAGAAAGATCAGAAGTAATTAGAGCTGTAATTGTACGTACATGTAAAGAACTCAAACGTGACAACGGTATGATAATACGATATGATGACAATGCTGCGGTTGTCATTGATCAAGAAGGAAATCCAAAAGGAACTCGAGTTTTTGGCGCGATTGCTCGGGAATTGAGACAGTTGAATTTTACTAAAATAGTTTCATTAGCTCCTGAAGTATTATAAATACTAGTAGATGAAACTATGATATAGTTATAGTAGGATATCTGAAATGGATTAAATTAGTGGATTGTGTTTCACGCATATACTTTTAATAATTGAATAATTCAAAATAAAAAAACATGTTGATTATATCAAAATTAAGAAGCACCAATAATTAGAATTCGTCATGGGCAGAGACGCTATTGCTGATATAATAACTTCTATAAGAAATGCTGACATGAGTAAAAATGGAACGGTTCGAATAGCATCCACTAATATCACCGAAAACATTGTTAAAATACTCCTACGAGAAGGTTTTATTGAAAACGTTCGGAAACATCAGGAAAGTAACAAAGATTTCTTGGTTTCAACCTTGCGCCATAGAAGGACTAGGAAAGGAATATATAGAACTATTTTAAAACGTATCAGTCGACCTGGTCTACGAATCTATTCCAACTATCAAAAAATTCCTAAGATTTTAGGTGGAATGGGAATTGTAATTCTTTCCACTTCTCGAGGCATAATGACAGATCGAGAAGCTAGACTAGAAAAAATGGGAGGAGAAATTTTGTGCTATATATGGTAATCTTCCTCCGGTATCCTAATTTGATCTCTAACTTCCAATTTGCGAAATAGAGAGGAAAAGTAAGTTATATAACTCTTCCTCCATTCGTTGATGATATTTCAAGGGGTTACCTGGATGAAAGAACAAAAATGGATTCATGAAGGTTTAATTACTGAATCACTTCCCAACGTCCCGGGTCCATTTAGATAATGAAGATCTAATTCTAGGTTATATTTCAGGGAGGATCCGACGCAGTTTGATACGGATACTGCCGGGAGATAGAGTCAAAATAAAAATAAGTCGGTATGATTCAACTAGAGGACGTATAATTTATAGACTCCGCAACAAAGATTCGAGCGATTAGATGATTTTTGAAAACATTCCTTTGGCGAGAGATACAACTCGAAGCTAAAAAATTAAATACAAGAGACTTATTTTCTTCCAAAGAATAGATTCCAAATTGAGGTAAGGAGTGAGAAATATGAAAATAAGAGCTTCCGTTCGTAAAATTTGTGAAAAATGTCGACTGATCCGTAGGCGCGGACGAATTAGAGTGATTTGTTCCAATCCGAGACATAAACAGAGACAAGGATAATCTTTCTTTTATAAAATTTCTCAAAGAAGGGCCATGTAAAAATAAAGGATCTGTTTTAACATGAAATGGATATTTCCGTATCTTTCTGTATATTTCTGATTCATATTTATGAGATGAAAAAATATGGCAAAACCTATACCAAAAATT